ATTACCATCAGAACGAAATTCACTTGATTGATACATGTACCCACCGATTAATTCGAGATAGATCCACGATCATCGAATCATGTGATGAAGAGATTTTACTTGTCCCCGGAACCGGAAAAACAATTTTCGATAACTTGTTGATCCCCTCTTTCCAGATTTATCATTTGGTAATTTCCTGGTTTAGTGTGAGATAGAATATATAGATAATAGATAGAAATTTATCTATAAAATTTTATCTATAGAATGGGGATTCGAATGAATGATTAATTAATATAAATAATGAATCAAAAAATTCTATGGAATCATGAAGACGGAAAAATCCGTCGGATCTAGTCATACCATTACATTATATTGACAATTTCAAAAAACTGTTCATACTATGAGCATAGTATGATGGCGGTCGGGCAAGCATGCCCCCATCGTCTAGTGGTTCAGGACATCTCTCTTTCAAGGAGGCAGCGGGGATTCGACTTCCCCTGGGGGTAGGGTACTACGAAAGGAAATTGATCATGGATTATCAATAGGTCGAGAGTTGATTTGTCCGGGGTCGATGCCCGAGCGGTTAATGGGGACGGACTGTAAATTCGTTGGCAATATGTCTACGCTGGTTCAAATCCAGCTCGGCCCAATAATTCGCTGATCCAAGATGAAATTATATAATTCATTTGTTTTCCAGAAATGCCTGATACAGAAGAATAAGAAAAATAAAACCTTCTGATATATCCCTACTTTTATTTATTTGTTATCAAAAATTCTGATCTTCTTAATGATCTAGATTCATATCAGGATCTGTAAGTATAAAGTCTAAGGAAAAGAGTAAAGAAAAAAAAATACTCTTTTTGTTCATTGAAAGATTGATTCTCAATCGATTTGGCAATAACAAAAGGATTACTATTAATCCATGTCACTCTTACTAAACCATGGGATATCAATATATCACCCGCGTCCCGGTTACAACAGGGTGATTAACAGAGATCATACGAATATATATTCTATACACCTTATTTCCTTGGGATTGTAGTTCAATTGGTCAGAGCACCGCCCTGTCAAGGCGGAAGCTGCGGGTTCGAGCCCCGTCAGTCCCGGCGGACCCAACAAATACTCAATTCATCTCTCCTTTTCTATGAAAAGGGAGATGAAAAGGGGGACAAGGAGCAGAATTTTATTCCCAACGCGGATCTTGGTTTATTCTTTTTTTTTTCTTTTCATTTAGCATTTCTCATCAAACCAATCGGGAAATTTCCATTATTTCAACTAGTACCGATTGGTGGGAGAGAGACATATGTGGATCAGTACAAGTCTTGGTAGCATCATATTCATAATTCCAAGAATACCGTATTGGGTCTGACTTTTTCACTTGCTCCTGATCCGTCTAATGGAATAGAATACCATATGTTTCGGGGGAGCACATACACAAATGGAATTCCTTTCTTTTCTTGTACAATATGATAAAAAATGAATTTCACATAGTTACACTGATAGAATACTTTGCAGATTCAAATTTAACCTATTTTCTTTTCTGGTTCCGATTCCGATCGTGTATAATCTCAATTACGAATTTGAATTTGACACAATTTATCTCATTCAAATTGCACACTGAACTTTTGATATATGCGTCCCACCAGTACTAATCCAAAGAAAGAGGATATTAATAAAAGAAAGATCAAACAAGGATACTGTCCCTCTTATCAAGAGAATGAAGAATCTTTTTATCTTCGTAAGGTAAAGGTCCCATCGAAGACAGAACAAACAGTGCATTTGATGGAATATTAGATCTTTTATAACGGGACTCATCTTTATCACACTTCTTTGTCTTCCAAGAAAATTAGATCATTAAAAAAACAGAGTTTAGAACTTCACTCCGTCCTTTTTTCCATTTCACTTCGGGGTTTGTAACCAATGGAAGTGGAAACGCGGTTAGATGATACTTGATCAGATGATTGGACCCGGAAGGCGGTAGGTTATAGAAAAGAATGAAAAAAAAAAACGAAAATTCAAGGAATTTTTGATTGGATTATAGATAAAATTTTGGATTCGGTATGGATAAAAGATCTTCCTATGTTATACTATTCAATTCTCGACGATGAATCCATTTGATAGCTCAGATATTGTTATTCATAATATTGAGCCGATTCAATATCATCGAGATGTAATTCATCCCATTGAATTTACAGGCGAATTATCATCTCTATGGGATTAAATCCCGAGTTATTGCGAAGTAAAAAAAAACGAAAGATGAGATTATGGAAGTAAATATTCTTGCATTTATTGCTACTGCACTGTTCATTCTAGTTCCTACTGCTTTTTTACTTATCATATACGTAAAAACAGTCAGTCAAAATAATTAATTTGAATGAATTTGAATGAAACTTGACTTCGTAGTTCTTATCAATGATTGAAGAAATGAAATCAAAAAGAAAAAGGATTCCAATTTTGCGTCTTAAATGAAATGAGCGGACTAGAATCAGCAGTATTCTATGAGATCCAATAGTATGGTAGA